GTTTCGGTTGCAGATGCGATTGATTATGCCATTCTTGCTTTCGGTGGAAGAGAATGACGAAGATCTAGGCATGCACATTCATGGAGAGGCCAAGTGATGGGTTACGGTTCTGCGACAGGTGAAGTTTCGGTTGGAAATGCCTTCTTGGGTGACTCTTTCCTTTGATAGCATTCTTTATCGGTGGAAGGTGTCGAATGATGGCCGACTTGTCTTTTCGATTGATTGGCTTACGGATGGAAGGTTCGGACAAGAATTCCTAGGCCGAGTGTTGGGCTTTCGGGATCAAAGAATCTTAAGAATTGCCTCTCTTACTTTCATCTTTGGTTGATGAATTAAGACTGCCCCTCCATCTGAATGAAAGCCCGAGGGAATATGAAAGCTATCCACCGGATCTTGGAAACAAGGCACACAGGCCCCTGAGCTGAGCTCCTTTCGCTTCGACCCATGAATCTTTCTATCCATTAATCTTTATCTTAACCAAAAGGAATTCTCTTTTTCTAGTCTTATTTCATACTAATACAAGAAGAATGCTGCAAGAGGTTACTAATCATGCTATTCCTTCTGTCTTCCCTCACCTCCATCTTCAACTATAAAGCGGTTTAAGGAGTGCCCTTCGCACCTTACTTTTTCTTTTAGCCTTCGTGCCCCATCCCCCAATGGTGCATTCACTCCCGCCCTTAAGAGTTATTGCTTCAAGTCAATTTGCCTTGCTAATGCTAGCTTGCCCTCTATTATTACTGTACAGAGCGGGGAAGAAGCACTACTGAAGGTCATTACTGTGTTGGATCAACTACTGAAATTGGAGCATTCTGGTAAGCTTGATCCTCGGGTTAAGGTAGCTGCCAAGGAATGAATCAAAGACCTAAGGACGTTTCCAATACCACTGCTCCCGCTGAAACAATTGTAGCTCTTACGCAAGCTATTTCTTTTGCACTTGAAGACATAAATAGTCGAACATTTTGGATCTTAACGCCTGTCCTTCGCTCTGGATTCCTTGCCCCCGCCCTTGCTTAAGGATTCTCGCCCTTCTTAGCTCTCTTCTTCCATCGGCTCTTCTTTCATCTGGAAGAATGGGTCCTCTCCTGTTGGCGAATCTCCTTGCTATTGTTGTTTCAAATATATATATATCCCATTCCTGCCTGTCCTGCGGCACATGCGGTACCAGCTCTTGTTCTTGATGTGGCTCTTTCGGAAGTTGCGGAAGATAGTATAGATGCTCCTGTTCTTTCTGCGGCAGTTGTGGATGCGCTTTACTTCTTAGTATCCCAGTGCAGCTGTCTTGTTTCAGCTATGGTCTTATATAGAGAAGGAGTGTGAAAGCTAGCTCTTGAAAGCAGTGCGAGTTAGGCCCGAATCCAATCAATAAATGCAATTTGTTATCACGCAGTGCAACAGGCAAGAAATGAAATAGAAGAATTGTATGCCCACCGCGCCCTCTCTTTCAATTGAGCTGATCGCCGTATATGGTTCGAGTTCGGTACGTTGCAATTACTTCTTTTTCATTTGCAGAATAATAAGGAGATGTAGAGTGAAGGACATTGCACATAAAACTGAAGCAATCATTGATGATTTATGGGTCTTCTTCTCTTCAATCCGGCCACAGCCCTTGTTTTCCTTGTCTATTGAGATTTCCCCTAGTCATCAACTTGATAGAAAGAACTGCCTTACTCTGGCTTTCAACATTCGCTGTTCGTCTTTGAAAGCACTCTCCTATCTATTTATCTACCTCGTGTCAGAAAGAGTTGACTGAATCGAACCACCCGAGAAGGCAAATAGACCCGTTCACCAGCAACTGTTGCAATTCCCTCTAACTGCGCCAACTGCTCCACCTTTCGTTTCCCCTCTTGCTTCAAGACCGTTGATTTCAATGTATGTTGTAAGGGAAGCAAGAATCTGTATGGTGAATTAAATCATTCTCTGAGATCTGGGAAGAGTAGCCGACCTAATCAATCTGCTCTTACGAGACCCGGCCAACTCAGTCAATCTCCAGGTCCCTAACGAACGAGTCATTCACTTTTGTTTGATCAACCAATGGCTATAATGACCCTCGCGAATTGCTGACGTCAATCGATGACTGAAATGACTTTCAACGAAAGATTGCCTAATGCTAGATCTCTTCTGGATTCCATCTCACTCTCTTTCGGTCCGAAGCCGATAGGAAGTGAAAGTCGCTGAGGTAAGTTCCGATAGAGCTAGGTTCCGGGTATTCCTACCATTTTTTCTTAGTTGTTACTCTTTGAACTCAACATTAAAGCACTGGAAGAGAATCGCTATCCTCTTTGGGGATTTAGGTCTATTGCTTATGTCCGATTTGCTGAGGCTAGCTTGACTTCACTCACTTCAGAGAGAGAAAAAAAGAATAAGAAAGGAGCGTTCAGCAACTCTCTTGACCCCTTTACTAACCAAGCAATGGCTTTCGCGCTAGGGCGCTCACCCCTTGCTTGTTGCATATAGCACATGAATCAATAGAGGAAGAAGTAGATGGACCATAATCGGATGTGGGAGTTCCAGAAGAGAATGTTTCAACTTCTAGATGTGGGAGGATATCTCATACTAAAGAAGGAGCTCTGCTCTCTCTTATGCAATAGCTCAGTAAAGAGTTCATTTTTATCTTCCTAGTATGAGTGTGAAAAGGCAGTCAAGCAAGGAAGGCAGTCTAGTAATCCAGTCGATGGTACTCATTCCGGTTTATTGGCTTTTTCTTTGGTAGTCAAGCAAGGTGCGAAGCGCTAGTTGAGCTAGGAGTTTCCAGCGAAAAGTCTTTTCCTGGCAAGAAAGCATTCTATCACTGTGGCTTTGTTTACTTTAATGAGTTTGCAAGCGAAGGGCTTAGAAGAGATTAGCGCTTTGGTTAACAGTGGAAATTAGCCTAGCCCAGGCTACTGATTAGCAAGAGGAGAAGCAAAGCAGAGTTGAAGAAAGAACTCCGAGTGAAGGCAACTCACTAGGAATTTTCTATAAAACAAAATGGAATAGGGTGCTTTGCACTAAACGAAAAGGAGAGAGCTTTTAAGACCTTTAACAGCGGCAAAGACTTCGAACTTTCGAGATCTAATATAATATACCTATATACAAGTAGCCACGCAAGGGATTTGACTTGCTTTCACGTCTTTCAGCTCTTGTTCAAATAACCGCTGCTATTTCAGATGTTGGATGAAGATCAGTAGGTTAGGAGTTCACACCAGGTAAAATTCGTTTGTGATAACAAAGATAGATCCGTTTAAGAAGAATAGGCAGTGATGCCGGGAAGAAAGCCAATAACTCTGGAATTAAAGGCCAAGGAGATGGGAAGAAGGACTGCGCCCGAAAGCACGGAATGAGACTTGACTTATGTTATGAGATGGCGAGAATCCGGTGCATTAGAAAGCGCTGTTAGGGAAGAAATTGCAGAGAGATGCCGCTGCAGTTAGCTTTCCAGGTAGGTCACCGAGGGTGAGAATAAGCTCTTCATCTGATCGCTAGAAATTTCTTTATCGATTAAAGAAAGTAGCTCGGATGAAAGCTCTCCCACCTTCGTAATGTAGTTGCTATCCTTCCTATGATTTTCCTTGTCGAAAAGTATGACGAAGATGACATGGATGAGATGCATCGAAGACAGGCTGTTCGAGAATCCTCTGCTTGAGAGGTTTAAAATGCTCGACTAAAAGGAGAGGATCGATGAAATTGAGCTCGCTTAAGCTAGCATTTTCAAAAGTTAACTCACGGCTAGGCCTGACGCTCCTGATAGAGTGAGTTGGTGGGACAGGAACCTTGACCATCCTTGGCCTCGATAGGGCATCAGAAACTCTTCCCAGCAGTGAGAATCTGTTCGATGCATTTCATCCATGCCCTGGCTCTGGAAAGACTTCTGCCGTACCCAGGTCTTCCTTGGCCAAGTATGAGAGCTGGCGGGAATCCACTTTTTTAAAAAATGATAGAGAGATTTGAGAACAATTTACCTCATGGCTTACTCTTTTTCGAGCAAAGATCTCTTTTCGGTAAAGTCAAGTCAGAGTTGCTGCTTTCGCATCACAGAGGAAGGGACTTCGATAACTGCTTCTGAAAGTGCTATTCTTGCGGCGAAAGCTCCGTCAGGCTTAGCTGATTCAGTACTCATCCTATCCTATTTTCTCTCCGGCCATGGATTGATTCTCGTCTCGTGTCCACCCTTCTTGAGTCTGGTCTTCAAAGCCTTGTCTTCATTCTCAGTCAGTAATTAGCCTTCTCCTTACTAGAGAAAATAGGGCAATTCGTAATTCGTACTTGTAAGAAGCTTGAAGTGAAATTATGATCTCAGCTGAGACTTGCCCTTCAGTTGAGACTGATTTAACCTTTTCTTTTAGTAAAGACTAGTTAAAGTGCATGCTTCTTTATTTGCTTATTGCTTTCAGGTGTCGCTACCCTTTGTTGACTCACTCTATCTTTACCCCCATGTACGATTTTTGAAATCGAGAATGTTCGATCGATTCCTTGACCTGGGGAACGGCATAAAGGGATTTTTTTTTTCCCTCTCTGTTAGTCGATTTTGTTCTAAGGGAGAAGCCACTACCCAATCCAGCGATTCACTCTAGCATATAAACCAGAGAACGACAGTTATTTAGTCTAAAGGGTACCCAATATGGAGGTGACTTTTGTGCTATTCCTCATCTTGAAATCAATGCTGAACACATGGAATTCGATGCTTTACTTCCTCATTCTAAGTCCAGGGGGACCTCTTACAAAGGAACGTCAGCCAGAAAAAGGCGTGGAAGCCCCTGGTTCAAGTGGCAATACTTTCAAACTACGCATCCACTCACACTAGGATCGTCAAAGTGAAGAAAGCTTCTTTTCTGCTTTGTTCTCTGTTTCGTGGTCAAAGTTCGGAGCTGCGGAAATCTTGCAAGTTTTGTCTGCTCGTGAGAAGACGGAAGAGGAACTTTCTGAACTGCTCGGGCAGGGTCACCAGTTGGCAAATAGCATTCGCGCCTCCCATCCGCACGTGAGAACTTGGAAAGCGCAACTGTCATCGGCTCGAAGCACACTTTCGCAGACTGAAGACTTGTGGGCCTTTGCCTTTCTTCTTCTTCCAACTTACTAGTCCTCTTTATACCCTTCCCTTAAGAAGCTTCAACAGCTTTCTATCGTAAGGAATTGATGTAGCAGTTAAAGAATTCAACTTGGCTTCAAGCCGGGCTAGGAACTTCGAACCTACTCCTTTACCCTGAACTCGTAGCTTTAAGATCGATCGGACTTGGCTTACTCTTGAACCGCTTATTCCTTCTTTCGGTAAGGCGCACTTCAACCGGACGTACAACTCGTATGGGCAGCTAAGCTAACTATCAGGGCTGGCTTTTCTGGGAATCCTCATTCCCTTCCGCGGCGGTTACTAGGCCGTTAGTTAGTTCCTTCGTTGTATGCCGTGCCGATAGTTCCTTTCTTTCCACTCCTGGCTAATAGTCGGCAGGCGTTGGTAGTTGGTAAGCGTAGAGGGGGGGGGAATACCCAGCTGTTCCCTTTCATACTCTTACTTCAACGGGACCAAGCAAGGGATGAGCGCCCTAGCGCGAAAGCCGTTGCGCAAGAGGGGTGAGCGCCCTACTCTACTAGCGCGAAAGCCTAAAGCAAGAAGCAAGAGCGCACTAGCGCGAAAGCCGTTGCGCTAACGCGCATACGTTTTCTTGCTGCGCGCTTTAGTTTTCTTGCTGCGCATACTCTTGCTGGAGCGAAGGCCAATCCCAATGAGGGAAGTAGTGAAAGAGAAGCGGAAGGGACATCTTGAACTCAGGGGGAAGGGACCTTAATGACAACAAAAGAAGTGCGTGCATTTCCCGATCAAAGAAGCCCTTGAACTCACCTCCATTCAACAAAGAAATTTCACACATGAACTCTCCTCGGGATTGGACTCTTTCTGACAGCCCTTTTGCCAGCGTAGATGAATCTTCTATCCAGATCTGATTTCGACCCGTCTTCCAAGACACCTTCAACCAACCGTAGAGATCAGGGGTGAGATATCAAAGTCGACCTCCTTGTCAGGTCAGATAGATGACTGGCATATAGAGATGCTTAAAACATCATTCTTTGAATAACTGAAAACAGAAGCGACGAAGCAAGGAGCTTAGCGTACCGTTTTTGACTACCTTCTCTGTCATGTCTGAGTTCTAACATTCTAGGGAATCTGTGCTTTGCTTTGTCAATGTCACTTTCAATATGCTTCACACATACAAGTTTGATTGAACTGTTCACATTGGCCATCTAGAGAGATTATATACAGTGTGCCGTTAGGGAGGAGAACTCTTGAATAGGAAAGAGGGGGAAAACGGACGATGAGATCAGTCGCAGGCCAATGAACATATCTAAATCGACATCAATAAATAGCTTTGCGTAAATAAAGATAGATGCCCCTGACTCGGGGATTAGCCCTTCCTCCTCTCTTCCCTACCTTCTTGGGTCAGCAGTTGATCTCGTTGCCTCAGACCTTTTCACCAAAACAAAACCTAAACCCCCTGCTCCTCGAACAATTGAATCAGAAGTCAAGATATTCACACCCACGCATAAAGAATAGCCTGTGAATGCCCTCTTTTTTAGGAAGAATTTGACATTGACCAGGAATGAGAGCAGAATGAGCCTAACGACGTACCTTCAACTCGAAAGGCTAAGCCAATAAGAGAGAGCTGTCTCCTTCCGTGTGAAAGAATTGGATCTTTTCTTTTAAAGAACAATCCTTTTCCTGGAGTTTTCTTGAGATACCTCAAGATAGGACAAAAAGCCTCCCAGTGATCTTGTCTTGGATTCTGCATGAATTGACTAACCACTCCTAGCGTGCTAAGCCGTAGTATGTTTTTTAAGAAGATCCTTCCCAGTGTGCCAAGCCCCCTCCCAACGGTCTCAGGCCATGGTCTGGGTCAATGAACTAGTCTCGTCCCCCTAACCTAAGAGTTCTGGTTATGACCAGCCGAAAACAGGTCCTCTAGATGCCTTATAACCGTCCTTTTTGCCCATTCCCGCTTATGCGTACTTCATGGCTGATAGGCCTACAGACGCTTGAGGCCCCGGAATAGCCTTGCTTTCACGTTCCCCCTCTTTCCTTAGATCAGGTTAGCACTTATGCTGCTTCACGCAACTATATTCAATCAATTGAGTAGAGAGGGCAATTGAATCAGTCGTCATCCTTCGCTCTTGTGCTAAAGGCTCTCTTACCACAGGTCGCCATTCCATCCGGGTAGATGCTTTTCTCCTCGATTCATCGAGATTGAAAGTTGACATCTCGAACATAATCCTCTTGTTGGTAATGGCCTTGGCGAATGACTTGCCACGCTTTCTGGGCTTGACTCTTGTGGGATGGGATGTGCTCAGCCGCCTCCAACTCTTTCTGTGGGTCAGACAACTTCCTTAAGTCAGCAGACATCATATTGATCTCTACTGCTCCCGCAAACGGTGATGTCTCGATTCCCATTGGTCGGTCTGCTATCCGGAACAAACCTTTGTCCAAGTAATCTTGAATCAGATTCCTTAAATTTACACAATTATTTGTAGAGTGAGTCCATTTCTCGTGCCATTTACAATAACGTTTTCCTTTTCTTTCTGCTTTTTTAGGTATCTTATGTCCAGGCAGACAGGTCAAAAGCTGTTGATAACCCGGCGGCTGCTTCAGAGCTTCAGATGCCAACCAGCACGCGTACTAAAAGCGCGATCTTACCTTCTCTCTTCTCTATGAGTATGCTTACAAAAGCACTGCCAATCCCTTTGAACAAGATTCCTGCAAGCTTGGATCAGTTGTGCTTGAGGGTGATTAGAGGAAATCAAATGAATCACAGCATGCAAACAATATTAAAAATCTGTTTCAAGAATGACCTGCTTGTAACCCAAATCCCATGCCAACATAAGGCCACGGTAGATGGCCCAGAATTCAGCCACATTCTTGGTTGTACAATCCAAATTCTCAAAGAAAGCAGACACCCATCCGCATTCATTTTAACAAAAAAGACTGTAAGGGGAACCTTCTAACAAAAATATTCGTATATTCTCGCTCATCCACGGGTTTTTCCCAAGCCAAAACCTACTCCTAAGAAGTTGCTGGATCGAAGTAGTACATTAGACATCTGCCCGCCAGCAGCAGAGGAAAAAACCTTATACGCGATGTGGCGAAAAAGACTGATTCAACGAGATATGCCTGCATGTCGAGAGTGCGCTCCCTCTCTCTCAGCTAAGGAAAGAGATAGAGAATTCATGTACTTCGCGATTTCCTGCGGATCTATCGTATCGTTACTTCTCTCTGATTGTGATTTCCCATGTGCCGTACTATACCGCTAAGGAAAACAAACAAGAACCAGGCTAGGCTACTCCTCTTCCCCTTTCTGAATCAACTTGTCCTTGCGCTTACCACTTCTTAAAACTTGCGAGCGAGTGTCGATCGCTCCTTTGCCTGGGCAAGATCTGACGACTCCTGCCCAAAGATGGCGGGTTACGAATTCAGATTAGCTACTGCCAAAGAGGCCAGGAACGAGCTTCCGCTTTATCTAAAGAAAAAACCTCTTCCTTTCTCTCTTCCTGATCAGCGGATTCAGAGTGATCAGGTGAAGCCCCCCTTCTCGTTGGCACGGATGAATCAGTTACATCTTGTTCCTACTACTACCGAGTAGAGGACATTTCATTCACAGACCTTGATCTTTAAGGTAAAAGTGGGCCTTAGCTGGCTGACCTGATTTACCCCTTCTCGTTGGATGACCGGCCCTTTCTTAGACTTGGTGAACTCCTGTCGCGATGAATTAAACTCCGTTCCATGCCCCGCTGCTTGTCAATCACATCGGAAAGTCGTTGGGTCGGCGGAGACCTCTTTCGGCAAAGAATTATACCACTAAGCCCCAACTAGGTACTACCACTTATAGTTATAGGAGTCTTCTTTGCTAGTAGAATGCCCCCCACGAGAAGAAAGAATAGTGGGATGCTCACGCTCTCGTTGGACGTGACAGTCAGTTACAGTGGGTAAACTAACGAAGGGAAGAATTTGATTTAATCACAGAATTGAATCGGGTCTCATCCCTTCGATTCCTCGCTGCATACTTCAATGAGAAAGGAAAAGAGCTTTGTTGCGTGCTTCTTCGGGTGTGGTTGCAAGATCTCGCTTTCAGTTCGAAAATGTGTACGTAGCTTCCTTGTACAATAGCTCTCTCTCTCTCTGAGAGAGTGATCGGGAAGCATTCTCTCTGCCCCTCCGTATCTGACCCTGACCCACGCTCTAGCCCTCTTTCGTCGTCCAAGTCGCATACCTCCTAAACAGTCTATTTGGTTTTTAAACGCGATCTATTTAACTGATTAACTGTGAACTACGTGGGACTTGATTCTTTTTTTGCTGAAAAGAGAAGGTACGTAGTCTCCTAAAAAAGAGTGAAGTTCCGCCCGCCTTTGAAGGCTAGCTCCTGCTTCGGAGCTTCATCCCCACATCTCACATATTGGAAAAGGCAAACTAAAAAGGGGAACTCAGTCAATAGACAAAGAAAAAAAAGGGATATGTTACACAAAAACAATCCAATGTTTGTCTTTCTAAGGATTGATTTTCCTTGTCGTAGTTCATATTCATATTCAGGAAAAATTCTGCTTTTTCTTCTTATTGTGGAAACGGAGGGAAGGCAAAGGTCCGTAGGAGGACAACTAGAAGTATTAGCTGACTGGTGACGAGGATCATATAGTTTGAGAGCTGGATCGAGTTTTAAAGCGTGGTTATGGCGGAATGGAATGTGCCCTATCCCGCGAAGGAGAGGAACCTGTCATGTAAGGAACTTAGGTAAAAACTACGCTCTTTCAGCCGGTTTAGTATAGTAGTAGTTTCAAATCAATGCAAGCCAATGGAAACCCCTCCTTAGGGACAGTCGCATAGACTGAGACGTGAATGTAAAGCAAGTGTTTGGGAAGTTGGCCCGACCCCTTTGGTTTATCATAAGAAGAAATCTCGGAGATCATCAAGGCCTACCATATTAATGGGATCTCTGGTAGTAGGCCCAAGCCCCGGAAGACAAGTGAGTCTTAATAACATAAGCGAGAATGCCGAGGTCTTGTCAAAGCCTCTTCAATCATTGAATCATTGTTCAGCGCTTTCTCTCGCATGCCTCTGTGGTCAATGGGAGCAGCAAAAGATCAAACCCCACCCCCGGATGAACCATATAGCCAAGAGAAACCATGAACCAGAATAGAAGAGCTTGCCCCACCCATGAGTAAATATTTCATAGTAGCCTCATTAGACCTACCATCTTTCTTGGTATATCCAGATAATAGGTAGGAGCATAAACTGAAACATTCTGGGGCTACAAAGATAGTTATTAAATCGAGAGCATTGTGGAGCAGCAAAAGGCATAAGGGGAGTCGGAATGGAATGAAGAAAGTAGTCTCCCCCGCCTTTCTCCGATTTGAGAAAGGGTATGGGGCACGAACGGTATAAAAAGAAGGCAGGCTTAGTTCGACGTGGTCAGCAGTCCTATCTTCTAGAATAGAAGGATCGCTTCTGCTTTTGTTTCACTCATGGGCAGCTGTGAAAAAGAAAGAGGAGACCTTCAATCAATGCTTTCGGGCGAAGTCCTTCTGTGTCAAAGTGGTACTTTCCTATAGTTGATCAAGGCTGCTTTCCTTTGCTAGTGAATCAGATCTTTGGCTTTACCGTCTTACTATTCGGAGAATGGACTCTGTTAGGGGTGATCTCTTTCTATCTTCAGTCAGTCATTTCTACCGGCCCTTATAGGAGTAGGGGGAACTATAGGCTTAAGCTCGTTTCAATGCAATTTCTCCTTAGGCCGAATACCTAGTTGAGAGGGGTCCCTAATGTGATACCCTTCGTCCATTCATTCAGGATCAAAAACGGGCCTAATTGAATCATCTCATCGAGGATTGCATGTGAAAAGATCGGATCTTCGAAATCCCCAATCGTTCGTTACTGAACCTAAAAACTCGCCGCTTATCATGTAAAGTAGTGCTCTCGTTAGCTGGAACGGAACTATCAAATGGAGGAACAAGTCAAGCGTAGGCCTTCTTTGAGTATAGCTTCAAGTAGCTCTAAGAAGTTTACGTCTTGATATCCGTCGGCTTTCTTAAGTTCTTCCATTCCAGGGCTTAGAATCAAGCTGCTAAGGTTGTTCAGTAGTGATTGGGCCAGGAAAGGCAGGTTCCGTAATAGGACTCATTGAATCAGCAGGTTAGTTTAGCTGGATAAAACATGGATAGGCATGAGAGACCCAAGATAGTTCTTTCTTTTTCTCCGAGGAGTTCCAATTATGGTGGTTTTTAAACGAATCAAATCCTATTCTTCTGGATGATAAATCCTGTCCCTTAGGTTATTCGATTGGAGTTTATCGATCTGAATGATGCTTGCTTCAAAAGTTTGGCTTTGTAGTCTGCCTTGAACGGGCAAGTCTGCGCCCGACCATAGAAAGGATAAAGGCTTGCCAGCAGAAATCCTGAGACCCTACCTTAAAGCTAGCTAAGACTTCCGACGAATTTCATTCTTTTATCCGAGCTGACCATTCGTTTCCGAATTCATTTTCAATTGAGTTATCAGTCTGGTCTTATTCCGCTTGTAGGCCGCTCTTTTGTGCTGCTGGTGGCGCGGGTCTGCGCTTGCTTAATCCATCTACCTAACAATCTCATAGATAGAAGGAAGTAGATCCATTTCGATCTACACCTTACTGGAGGATAAGGGGAATAGACTGACTGACAAGGATGCTCGCCGTCAGATCTGACCGGAATGACTGAACTGAGATTAGGCTGACTCCTACCGCGAAATGAGAGGCCGGAGAAGGGCTCGAAGTCTTTAGTTATTACTCCCGTAGCTCACTAGCATTACTCTTGCTCACAAGGGCGCAATACCCTTCTTTCTATTCCTGGCTTGGGGGCTTCGCTTGGTAAGGAAGATTTGTTTGCTTGGCCGGGACTTGGTATCATTAGACTGCATCCGATGGTTCTTATTCTGCCCTTTCCCTTCTCTTCTTATATCAACTGAACATCCTAAACACCAAAAGGAAGGGAGAAGCAAACTCGACCAGGTGGTTTTTGATCATTTTATTGACGAGATTTTCAATGAAAGCTGAGATGGGGTAAGTGTGAAGAGTCAACTATTGCCCTACTTTTCTTATTTCTTAGAAGAATGGCCCCGGTATACTCCTAAAATTTGGATTATCGCTCTACTGAATCGAAAGAATGACTCTCGCCTTTGGAACAGATAAGTTCGGTACAGATAACAAAGAATAGAAATTGGAGAGCAGGTGCCCTTCTCTAGTGTTTACCCTCCCAGCCAAAAAGGAAAAGCCCTGATCATTTGAAAAAAAAAAAGATGCGTCAATCACGCATCCTAATTGGTGAGCTTATGCCCGCCCTAGTTCCTTCCCCGCTCTTAGTTTGCTTTACAGGAACCATTTTTCGCGAGGAAAAAGAAGGTTCCAATGAGTCCGAGGAAAAAAAAACAGCACATTATGGCTTAGATTTAGAAATCCCGGCTAAAGATCACTGCCATCTCACGAATTGGATTTGAACCAATATCGACGCTACTTTCCCTTTAGTGGATCGTGAGTGGGTCTGTCGTCCTCCTCATTATAGTCCTCCTAGAATCCAGAGCATTTCGTCGAAATACATCCTGTCTTTTCACCTTAGTAGTCCTATGCATAGTCAGTACTATAGCCCCAATCATGGCTACTAATAAAATAAGACTAGAAACCAAAAACCAGACGAAATAGTAGGTATAAAGTAAATTGCCCAATGTTTCCAAATTCGTCCAACTTCGTACCTTTCCGGCATAAACCGTATATCTCAGAGAGGTCGTATTTCTTTGGGTTGGTAGTAATGGAATGCTTTCATTATCTAAAATAAAGAACATCTCCCACCAAAAGATCAGTCCAATAATACCACTCACTGGTAAATAGCGCAATACTTCTTCGTGAATCTCCGCTATTTGAATATGGAACATCATAACAACGAATAGGAATGAAACGGCTATAGCTCCTATATAAACTACTGGGAAGATCATAGCGAAGAAGTCGAGACCTAACAAAAGAAGTAAACCTGAAGTGTTGCGAAAGACTGGGATGAGAAACAAAACGGAATGTACCGGATTTTTAGCACGTACAACCATCAAACCAGAGACCAAAGCAGGGCTCGACAAAACAGAAAGTATCATAGTACGTCGTCCTTCCCTGAAATGGAACTTTCATGCTGGAGCAAGAACTAGCATGAAAGTCGATCTATTACGACCAGCGCGGTTGTTCCTATTTCATTTTCTTCTTCCAAGCCCTTCTTAGAAAGCACTCACTGAGTTACTTACGGAATCTCAAATCTCTCTCGACGCCGAGAATTCTTTATGTGTCCAGGTCGATTAGAGGTTCGGCTTCCTTCTCCCCCACCTTTTAGCCTTCTGGACCCCTGAAAAAAAAAAAGAAAGCTGAAATCAAAAAGAAAGAAGAGAAATTGGGCCATCTTTCCCGAGAGAGGCCGCCTTCTCTCAGGCCAGCAGTCTTCTACTTCTAGTCGACTGCTCTATGACGGGCTTCCCTCTTTCCTTGGCTCTGCTCGCTCGTCTACGCTCCGCCCCAGCAAGTAATAATTGAAAAAGGATGTTTCCTTGCCTGCATTAAGATTTCAAACTCAAACTTGTCGTCAAAAAAAAGGCAATCAATCAGAATCAAGAAAAAATAGGGAAATAGTGAATCAAGATCTAGATGGATCCCTATCTTTATCTCTATCCACGGAGATACCTATCTATATGGAGAGAGATCTATCTATGAATCGGCCTAGACTATCCTCTATCCGGATAGATATGTCCCTATGAGCGACTACGCCGATCTTTATATGTTTTGGCCACGTCCCTTTCCGCTCCGAAGAAGAAGGTTTGGATCTTTCAATCTTATGTCGTGAGGTATGTGACCTATGTTAGGTCCATAATATACCACAGCTTTTGGTGTTCTATGATTCACCTCCGAATAATGAGTAGGTAGTTCGATCCTTTTGATTTTGATCTTTTTAGTAAACTGATGGGGGGATGCGGAGCAATAGGTCGAATTACTATATAAAGAAGAGTTGTAAACTATAGGACTTCTTGTTCGAGTAGGAATATTTCGGTTTTTCTCGTTCCTTCTCTTCGATAAGAATAGGGATTTGAAATGATACAAATTCCTCTTCATTCTGTTGTGCTCAGCGAAAGAACTGCCTAAGCATACTTTTTCGGATCCAAACTTCTTTGTTCTTTCTAAGTCTTCTTCTTGCATAGAAGAACGCAACTGTTGCAAAAACCGGGATTTTAGTAGTAGGCGGCATCCCCTCTTAGTTTTGAGTAGGCGGAACCATTCAGTTTTGGTTCTTCTCCACGGGTGATCCAGGAATTTGCCTATTATTTTTTCAACTGAGATTTCGATATAGAAGGATCTCTTTATTTCTTCACCGCGGGTTCTCGCATCATTTTCTTGAAAAGATATTATATCACCGTGGGAGAGTTTAAAATGAGTAATGTTAACCATTCCATTATTCACACAAACCCTTCGATGACTTATCGGCTGCCTTGCTTGAGGAATAGTTTCACAAAAATGGAGACGAACCGGGATAACGTCCGATCTTGTTTCTGGATTGAGTAGAAAAGGGATATATGAAGTTCGTTCTCTTCCTCTGTGCATCTCTGTGATGGGTAAATCTCCATAAAAAAGGGACAACTTTCGTGTAGTTTGTGATTGGATGTAACTGTTAAGATTTTCTCTAGAATAAATCTTTCTCTTAATAGATCTCTTCTTGTTCCTCAATCTTCGGAGAATACGGCGTTGTATTATTGTTAGTTCTCTATTCCAAACATTTCCTGAAAGTAGACGACAAGTTTTAAATCTTAATGCAGGCAAGGCATATCTCGTTGAATCAGTCTTTTTCGCCACATCGCGTATAAGGTTTTTTCCTCTGCTGTTGGCGGGCAGATGTCTAATGTACTACTTCGATCCAGCAACTTCTTAGGAGTAGGTTTTGGCTTGCCCCTCTCCAACGAGTCAAGTGGCTGAACGCCCCTTTCTTCTTATTAGTCAGATAGGTTTG